GAGAAGGTGGAAGAAGGTCTTGCAAAAGATGGAGACGAAGAGGATCTTAAGTACACAAGTAAAAGCTTTAGCTGAAAATGTATGTATGTCTGCTCACAAAACACGAAGAGTCATTGATCAGATTCGTGGGCGTTCCTATGAGGAAACACTTATGCTACTGGAACTCATGCCTTATCGAGCATCTTATCCCATTTTTAAATTGGTTTATTCTGCAGCAGCAAATGCTAGTCACAATAAAAGTTTCAACGAAGCTGATTCAGTCATTAGTAAAGCCGAAGTCAATGGGAGTACTATCGTGAAAAGGTTAAAACCTCGGGCTCGAGGACGTAGTTATCCGATAAAAAGACCCACCTGTCATATAATTATTGTAGTGAGGGATAGCTCTAAAAAGAAAACGGATCAGGATATATATTTAGAAACAAAGGATCAATGGAAAGATCCTATAATAGAGAGATATTTGGAGAAAGAGAGAGAGAGAGAAAAATAAAGAGAAAGAGAGAGAAGAAAAATATGGGCAAAAAAATAAATCCCCTTGGTTTCCGACTTGGTGGGGAAAACCAAAAGCATAGATCCCTTTGGTTCGCGCAACCAAAAAATTATTCCATAGGTCTCCAGGAAGATGAAAAAATACGAGATTGTATCAAGAATTATGTACAAAAAAATAGGAGAATATCCTCGGGTTTCGAAGGAATTGCACATATAGAGATTCAAAAAAAAATCGATCTGATCCAGGTCATAATCTATATTGGATTTCCAAATTTGTTAATAGAGGGTCGAACACGAGGAATCGAAGAATTACAGATCAATGTACAAAAAGGATTTAATTCTGTGAACCGGAGACTTAACATTGCTATCACAAGAGTTGCAAAACCTTATGGACAACCTAATATTCTTGCAGAATATATAGCTCTACAATTAAAGAATAGAGTTTCCTTTCGAAAGGCAATGAAAAAAGCTATTGAATTAACTGAACAAGCGGATACAAAAGGAATTCAAGTGCAAATTGCAGGACGTATCGACGGAAAAGAAATTGCACGTGTCGAATGGATCAGAGAAGGTAGGGTTCCCCTACAAACCATTCGAGCTAAAATTGATCATTGTTCCTATACAGTTCGAAGTATCTATGGGGTATTAGGCATCAAAATTTGGATATTTGTAGACGAGCAATAATGGGCCTTTCCTTGCCATTCTATCCAGTGATAGAACAAAAAACGACAAACTATTCTTTTTCCCTTCAATGAAAAATGAGCAATTCTAATTCTATAGGGTTGAATAAAAATTGGATTGATCATTTGGTAGAATTGCTATGCTTAGTGTGTGACTCGTTGGTTTTTCTTTAGAGTTGGGATTCAAAAAAAAAGGACTGGCCCCTAACTAATAACTATAGAACTTAGAACCAGCTCATTGCTTCGTATTATCGAGATCCAAGGAACCAGTCACTATATGATGTGTCAATCATATAGTTGTAGCAACTGAAATCTTTTTTCCATAAAGGAAAAATCAATCTGATTATGGATTGTGAAGCGAAAATAGAGGGATGTGGGTAAATGGAAGGGCGAGAGAAAGAGAGAAGGAGAATATCAATGGTATATGATTCCAATATGTATGGTCTATTATGAATCATCTCATAAAAGGCAGTGTGATAAAGCATCAATACTGATTCGTCCATAATTAGATGAATACGGTTCATAGGAAAAATACCAATAATAAAGAGCCTCGAGTCAATAGAGACTGAGGAGATTGACTTGGGAACGAACTTGAATTGAGGAGCTCCATTGCAGAGTTCAGGCCTAGCCATTAATGGAGAAGCTATGGGAACGACGGAACCTGTGACTGCAGAAGATTCTATTGAAAACGAATCCTAATGATTCATTGGGTGGGATGGCGGAACCAACCAGGAACCAATTGATTTATTCTGAGAGGCCATGGGTTGACCCTACGAATGAAACAAATATTGAAAGAGTAAATATTCGCCCGCGAAACCCTTATTGAATTGCAAAATTTTGGCCGATTCGGTAAAGGTCAAGGATTCGTTCTAAAAAGAAAGCAAAGGCATTATCTTCTATATATAGAAATATACGTCTAGCTATATATACAAGATATACAGATTCCTACGTGACAGATTCAATATCAATAAATCCCATGATTTATTGTATTATTCAATAAATACATGTGTATCTGTAATATTATTGAATCGTTTCATTCGCGAGGAGCTGGATGAGAAGAAACTCTCATGTCCGGTTCTGTAGTAGAGATGAGGTTGAGAAACAACCATCAACTATAACCCCAAAAGAACCAGATTCCGTAAACAACATAGAGGAAGAATGAAGGGAATATCTTATCGAGGCAATCATATTTGTTTCGGTAGATATGCTCTTCAGGCACTTGAACCCGCTTGGATCACATCTAGACAAATAGAAGCAGGGCGACGAGCAATGACACGATATGCGCGCCGTGGTGGAAAAATATGGGTCCGTATATTTCCCGACAAACCCGTTACAGTAAGACCTACGGAAACCCGTATGGGTTCGGGGAAGGGATCTCCCGAATATTGGGTATCTGTTGTTAAGCCGGGTCGAATACTTTATGAAATGGGCGGAGTATCGGAAACTGTAGCCAGAGCAGCTATTAAAATAGCTGCGTGCAAAATGCCTATACGAACGCAATTCATTATTTCAGGATAGGGATGTGGAACCAAAGGGGTATTTATGATGAAAAAAACAATCGCGGATTTCTTTATTTCTGGACAGACAATATTTCTTTCTTTTTTCCTTCGACCTTTGCATTGAAAGAACAGATTAAAAAAAAAAAATGATATGATTCAACCTCAGACCCATTTGAATGTAGCGGACAACAGCGGGGCTCGAGAATTGATGTGTATTCGAATCATAGGAGCTAGTAATCACCGATATGCTCATATTGGTGACGTTATTGTTGCTGTAATAAAAGAAGCAGTGCCCAATATGCCTCTCGAAAGATCAGAAGTGATCAGAGCTGTAATTGTACGTACATGTAAAGAACTCAGACGTGACAACGGTATGATAATACGATATGATGACAATGCAGCAGTTGTCATTGATCAAGAAGGAAATCCAAAAGGAACTCGGGTTTTTGGAGCGATCGCTCGAGAATTGAGACAGTTGAATTTCACTAAAATAGTCTCATTAGCTCCTGAGGTATTATAAATACTAGTAGATGAGACCATGATATAGTAGGGTATCTGAAATGGATCAATTAGTAGATTGTGTTTCACGCATATACTTTTAATAATTCATAAATAAAGAATCAAAAATTCACATAAAAAAAAAACGGAACATGTTGATTATATCAAAATTAGGAGGCACCAATAATTATAGTTCGTCATGGGTAGGGACACTATTGCCGATATATTAACTTCTATAAGAAATGCCGACATGGATAAAAAAGGAACGGTTCGAATAACATCTACTAATATGACCGAAAGCGTTGTTAAAATACTTCTACGAGAAGGTTTTATTGAAAACGTTAGGAAACATCGGGAAAACAACAAATATTTCTTGGTTTCAACCCTGCGACATAGAAGAAATAGGAAAGGAACATATAGAAATATTTTAAAGCGTATCAGCCGACCCGGTCTACGAATCTATTCCAACTATCAACGAATTCCTAGGATTTTAGGTGGAATGGGGATTGTAATTCTTTCTACTTCTAGAGGTATAATGACAGATCGAGAAGCTCGACTAGAAGGAATTGGAGGAGAAGTTTTGTGTTATATATGGTGATCCTTCTGGTATCCGAAGTTGATCCGTAACTTCCTATTTGTGAAAAAGGAGAGGAAAGACGGGTTGTTTAATATCACTCCTCCTCCATTAGTTGATACTTCAAGGGGGTTACCTGGAATGAAAGAACAAAAATTGATTCATGAAGGTTTAATTACTGAATCACTTCCCAATGGTATGTTCCGGGTTCGTTTAGATAATGAAGATCTGATTCTAGGTTATGTTTCGGGGAGGATCCGACGAAGTTTTATACGGATACTACCAGGAGATAGAGTAAAAATCGAAGTAAGTCGTTACGATTCAACCAGGGGACGTATAATTTATAGACTTCGCAACAAAGATTCAAACGATTAGGTGTAGGTGGCTTTTTAAACATTCCTTTCGTGAGAATACAATTCGAGGTTCAAAATTTCAAGAGACTTATTTTCTTCCAAGGAGTAGATTCGGAATTAAGGTAAGGAATAACAAATATGAAAATAAGGGCCTCTGTTCGTAAAATTTGTGAAAAATGTCGACTGATCCGTAGGCGGGGACGAATTATAGTAATTTGTTTCAATCCGAGACATAAACAGAGACAAGGGTAATCTTTCTAAAAAGAAAAAGGGATTTTCTAAAGGACCCGATGGACAAATAAAGGATCTGTTTTGATATGAAATGGATATATCCGTATATCTCTGACTCATATTTATGAGATGATAAAATATGACAAAACCTATACCAAGAATTGGTTCACGTAGGAATGGGCGTATTGGTTCACGTAAGAGTGGGCGTAGAATACCAAAAGGAGTTATTCATGTTCAAGCGAGTTTCAACAATACCATTGTGACTGTTACAGATGTACTAGGTCAGGTGGTTTCTTGGTCCTCCGCTGGTACTTGTGGATTCAGAGGCACAAGAAGAGGGACACCATTTGCTGCTCAAACCGCAGCAGGAAATGCTATTCGTACAGTAGTGGATCAGGGTATGCAACGAGCAGAAGTCATGATAAAAGGTCCTGGTCTCGGAAGAGATGCAGCATTACGAGCTATTCGTAGAAGTGGTATACTATTAAGTTTCGTACGTGACGTAACCCCTATGCCACATAATGGATGTAGACCTCCTAAAAAAAGACGTGTGTAGAAATAAGAATTGAATGGATTTCAAGAGAAATAAATGATTCAATGATCTGAAAAAAGAATAATATTATTATGGTTCGAGAGGAAGTAGCAGTATCCACTCGGACACTACAGTGGAAGTGTGTTG